CCTTTGCACAATTCGCTTCTGATCTTGATAAAGCTACTCAGAATCAATTGGCAAGAGGTCAACGATTACGTGAATTGCTTAAGCAATCCCAAGCAGCCCCTCTCACAGTCGAAGACCAGATAATGACTATTTATACTGGAACAAATGGTTATCTTGATTCATTAGAGATTGGACAGGTACGAAAATTTCTTGTTGAGTTACGTACTTACTTAAAAACGAATAAACCTCAATTTCAAGAAATCATAGCTTCCACTAAGACATTCACTGAGGAAGCAGAAGACCTTTTGAAAGAAGCTATTCAGGAACAGATGGAACGTTTTCTACTTCAGGAACAAGCCTAAAAAATGGATCACTCTTAAATCATCTTAAATTAAGAATATTTCCCTATATAAAATACTTCTAAAAAAGAAATAAATATAATGAATAAAAGAAAAGGGTAATTTTTATTATATATATATAGTATTAAATACTATATTAAATACTTATAGTAAAAAAGTATTTCTGATAAAATGAGAATCATTAAAAATAGCTTTCCTGACATACAAATCTAAAATATATATATGGAAATAAATTGCGTCCAATAGGATTTGAACCTATACTAAAGGTTTAGAAGACCTCTGTCCTATCCATTAGACAATGGACGCCTTTCATTCCGATTTTTTCGCTCCGATCTCTTGTTCAGAAAAAAATAATCTCAGATTGTATGTGAGAAAATTTTCGAAATTTCCTATTCAATTTCAATTCATCATTTTTTTTTAACATAAAAAGATAAAGCGGGTAGCGGGAATCGAACCCGCGTCGTTAGCTTGGAAGGCTAGGGGTTATAGTCGACGTCGATTCATTATTTTGAACGTCTCTAATTCAAAACCAAACATGAAACTTTTATTTCATTCGGCTCCTTTATGGAAGATAGATACATTCCCCGATCTAAGACTAAGACGTGACCAAACTAAAAAAAATTTGACCCATAACATCTATGTCAGCTTTCTGTCTGAATACATTTTAAACGACTCGCTTTTTAGATGATCCTTCTAGAAGATGAGGATTATAACACTCTTTCTAGTTACTTCGTTCTCTATTTCTATTTGATGTAATCCTGAGGAAAAGCATTTTCTTTCCACCGAGCTAAAACAATATATTGATGCCTCTAATAAACCAAAGTCATCGTTTAATAGCTAGTTTGCTTCAATCTCCCTTAATACAAATAAAAAATTGAAGATTTAGTTACGATTAGAAAAAAACTTTCTTCATCCATAGATCCTTTTACTCATTCAATTGGAAGTATTGATCCAATTCAATACAATTATGTTTCGTAATTTCATAATCCAATTGTGTCAATTAGAAATTGACTCTTGGATAAAAAGTACGAGAATGTATAGTCTTCCTCGAATCTGTCATTGAGAGGTAAAGAATTAAATCCTTTTACGAAATAAAGTTTTTCATCGGAATATTACTAAAACCGAAGGACCCCTTAACTATTAAGGGGATTAATAGAACGAATCACACTTTTACCACTAAACTATACCCGCTACAATGCAATTATTGTATATAAATGGATCTTTTGTCGAATCGTACGTAATCAATACAGGATTAGACAATAATCATTACAATCTTAATGTTAACGTGTTTTCTTAATGAGATTAAGAATTAAGAAAAGGGTGCTCATTTTAATAACAAGCCTTTCTTTTGCTGAATGCATTTTGCAAGAATCCCTCGTTCTATTTTTTTTTTTTTATATTGTATTTATTCATTGGAACAAAAGAAGGCCCGGCTAGGTACTGACCCAGCCAGGCCGTGGGAATAAAAAAAAAGTTCTTTCGGACGAAATCGACAAGGTACTCTTTCTTTTTTTTTTTTTATTAAAATATCTCTTGCGAGCCCCTACCTTAAGGTTGGAATTGCTGATAAAAGTGATATATATCTATATTAAAGAATAAGGAGAGAAGATATTTTTTCAATCCTTATGTTATGCGTAAGATAACATAGTAATTATCCTTTTTAAATTGGGAGAGATGGCTGAGTGGACTAAAGCGTCGGATTGCTAATCCGTTGTACGAGTTATTCGTACCGAGGGTTCGAATCCCTCTCTTTCCGTTTTCTTTGATCACTTGATATTTTAGTTATTTTTCAAATTGATCGCACTTTTTTTTTTAAGGGTATGGAATAGAAAAAATCCTAATAAAATGCAAAAATCAAGCAAGGAAAAGCCTTTTTTTATCCTATTTTTATTCTTCACGTCCCGGATTACGTCCTGGATCATTAGATAAGAATCCGAAGATGAAGAGAGAAACAAAGAATATCACTACTGTGTAAACGAAGAGTTTGAGAGTAAGCATTACACAATCTCCAAGATCATTTTTTTTTTTTTTTTAAGAGAATAGATTCTCCGTTTTTATACCATACATATATCCTATTTTGACACCCAGAAACAAAGTGCTTTTTAGAAAGAGTTTTTCCTTACCGCAATTTTCACAATATCTAATTGCGGGGTAACCTAATAGGTTAGAGTTTTTCACGGGATAAGGTCAGAATGCATAAATGGGGTGATCCAGATTTCTCGCGGATATCAAAAAGTTTCAATGTTTAAATTGAAGGTTCATACTGTAAGACTTATCTGATCTTATCAATTGTTAAAATGTATTTCTGGAATAAATCATGAATTTTTCTAGGATTCTAGGACAGTATTCAAAATCTCATCGAAAACTTACAGCAGCTTGCCAAACAAAGGCTAAGAGAAAAAACAGCAAAGGTATAACTGGCATAAAATCTACAATTGAATTTAAAAAAGCGTAGGCCTCGGGTAATTTGGCAAAGAAAAAACTACTCGAATAAAGGGTAGAATTAAGGCAGATACCGATCAAACTAAAAATAGTAAGCATAGCAAAGGTGTTGTTATTGTAGATAATTGCATTTTTATTGAGTTATTGATATCTTATTGATATAAGGCAAAAAATAATGACGAAGGGAAAGTAGACCAAAAAAGCCTTTGAACTCACTCACCCAATAAAAAAGCCTTCCATTCTCAAAAGAGAATAGAAGAAATTAGACTTTCTTTTATACAATATCTTATATCTTAATTAAATTATATGTAATGATCAATCAATTCCAGGTTAATTCTATATTCTATATCTACACGTGGCAAAATCCTATCAACAATGGATTCCGTAGATATTTATTTGCACTGGAATTGACGAACAACCACTACTAATATTAGTGTTTCTTAGTTTAGAGATAGAAATCTAAATGGGGCGTGGCCAAGTGGTAAGGCAACGGGTTTTGGTCTCGCTATTCGGAGGTTCGAATCCTTCCGTCCCAGAGCACCCATTATATCAATATCAGAAAAAATATTGCTTTTTTGAACAGCCCTTTCCTTTACTATCCATTTATTGTTATCGTTCCATTTCAGTAACACCAGCGTTTACATTTTTGTAAAAAATCTTTGTCATCCCTTCATTTTTGAAAATATTTAATTTCAATTATAAAAATATCCATAATTTAATTACTTCCAGTGACAATTGTTCATTTTATCTTGGGATCATCCTCTATCCTTTCGATTCGTATTTTAGTAGAATAAGGGTCTGTTATATATCAATATTTTTGATCCACTTATCCAATTTAATTTTCATAAAAAATAAATTCGATTTCTTTTTTTAATTGTTGGTGGTTTAATTCAAAAAGAACCATGGAGTTCTCTTTGATAAAACAATGTGGTACTTAGTCAAAAAAATTATATTAATTTTAATAATGATGTAGTAAATTGTTTTAATTAAATTTTAATAAATCTTTTTAATGGCTTGTTCTGAGTCTTTTATATTCGAAGAAGTGTGAGATAGGTGAATCGATCCTATTGAGTCATGGAGAGTCAAAGAAGAACTAATTTATTTGTTGTTAATGAAATAGAAATATAAACATATAGAAATTTCATTTAGAAATATGGGGATTAATAAATTATTGCCGAGATTTTTTCAGAAAATATCTACCCATTGGTAACCATAATAGAGGGACAAAAGCATAGATTACTATTTACCGACAGAACCAATGACTATTCATGATTCCATAATTGAATCAATTACATACTGGTTCCACACAAGAGGAATGTTATGGTAAAACTTCGTTTGAAACGATGTGGTAGAAAGCAACGTGCGACTTGAAGGACATGATCCGCTGTGGATATAAGAATCCACCATTTTATTAGGAATGAAAGTGCTCTTGGCTCAACATCCTTTGTTCTACTTAACTAGAAACCTCAGCCTTTTTGGGGTTATAATGTATGTAAATAGTACATGATGGAGCTCGAGTAGAAAGTATTCATTAATTTCTCAAGGGCAAGGGTCTAGGGTTAGTGCCAATTAATAAGTTGGAACAACTTCGTAAGTATATCTTCGATATAGAAATGGAAAAGGATTCAATTCTAGAAAGTTTGCATAATAAAATTTTTTTTTTTATTTGATAAAACTTTTTCGGTCAAAAGTGTAACACGCGGGAATCAACCGTTCTTATGATTCTTTGATAGAAAGAAATCACAAAAAAAGGTATGTTGCTGCCATTTTGAAAGGATTAAGTATCACCGAAGTAATGTCTAAACCCAATGATTCAAAGAAAATATAAAGGATTCTGGAACAAGGAAATACCATTTTAAATTGTCTCAACAACTAAAGAAGAATAAAAAAAATATTCTAAACAAGACAAAAAGGGGGTTAAAGACCACTCAATAAATGAAATGTTTAAGGATTTTCTTTGAGCTATTTGGAAGTTATCCGACTTGAGTTATGAGTACAAACTTTTTTTAGGAAAGAAAAAGGACTAAAATTCTAGTCTAATTGCTTGGATGATTTTATAGATCTATTTGCTATGATAATTCTATACGTAGACATAACTTCTAATTTTCTTGAGCCGTACGAGGAAAAAACTTCTTATACGTTTCTAGGGGGGGGGTATTATTCATCTACATCTATCCCAATGAGCCGTCTATCGAATCGTTGCAATTGATGTTCGATTCC